TTATAGAACTACTCACATTATTAGTTACTTGATTTATGGCTTTATAGAACTACTCACATTATTAGTTACTTGATTTATGGCTTTATAGAACTACTCACATTATTAGTTACTTGATTTATGGCTTTATAGAACTACTCACATTATTAGTTACTTGATTTATGGCTTTATAGAACTACTCACATTATTAGTTACTTGATTTATGGCTTTATAGAACTACTCACATTATTAGTTACTTGATTTATGGCTTTATAGAACTACTCACATTATTAGTTACTTGATTTATGGCTTTATAGAACTACTCACATTATTAGTTACTTGATTTATGGCTTTATAGAACTACTCACATTATTAGTTACTTGATTTATGGCTTTATAGAACTACTCACATTATTAGTTACTTGATTTATGGCTTTATAGAACTACTCACATTATTAGTTACTTGATTTATGGCTTTATAGAACTACTCACATTATTAGTTACTTGATTTATGGCTTTATAGAACTACTCACATTATTAGTTACTTGATTTATGGCTTTATAGAACTACTCACATTATTAGTTACTTGATTTATGGCTTTATAGAACTACTCACATTATTAGTTACTTGATTTATGGCTTTATAGAACTACTCACATTATTAGTTACTTGATTTATGGCTTTATAGAACTACTCACATTATTAGTTACTTGATTTATGGCTTTATAGAACTACTCACATTATTAGTTACTTGATTTATGGCTTTATAGAACTACTCACATTATTAGTTACTTGATTTATGGCTTTATAGAACTACTCACATTATTAGTTACTTGATTTATGGCTTTATAGAACTACTCACATTATTAGTTACTTGATTTATGGCTTTATAGAACTACTCACATTATTAGTTACTTGATTTATGGCTTTATAGAACTACTCACATTATTAGTTACTTGATTTGTGGCTTTATAGAACTACTCACATTATTAGTTACTTGATTTATGGCTTTATAGAACTACTCACATTATTAGTTACTTGATTTATGGCTTTATAGAACTACTCACATTATTAGTTACTTGATTTATGGCTTTATAGAACTACTCACATTATTAGTTACTTGATTTATGGCTTTATAGAACTACTCACATTATTAGTTACTTGATTTATGGCTTTATAGAACTACTCACATTATTAGTTACTTGATTTATGGCTTTATAGAACTACTCACATTATTAGTTACTTGATTTATGGCTTTATAGAACTACTCACATTATTAGTTACTTGATTTATGGCTTTATAGAACTACTCACATTATTAGTTACTTGATTTATGGCTTTATAGAACTACTCACATTATTAGTTACTTGATTTATGGCTTTATAGAACTACTCACATTATTAGTTACTTGATTTATGGCTTTATAGAACTACTCACATTATTAGTTACTTGATTTATGGCTTTATAGAACTACTCACATTATTAGTTACTTGATTTATGGCTTTATAGAACTACTCACATTATTAGTTACTTGATTTATGGCTTTATAGAACTACTCACATTATTAGTTACTTGATTTATGGCTTTATAGAACTACTCACATTATTAGTTACTTGATTTATGGCTTTATAGAACTACTCACATTATTAGTTACTTGATTTATGGCTTTATAGAACTACTCACATTATTAGTTACTTGATTTATGGCTTTATAGAACTACTCACATTATTAGTTACTTGATTTATGGCTTTATAGAACTACTCACATTATTAGTTACTTGATTTATGGCTTTATAGAACTACTCACATTATTAGTTACTTGATTTGTGGCTTTATAGAACTACTCACATTATTAGTTACTTGATTTATGGCTTTATAGAACTACTCACATTATTAGTTACTTGATTTATGGCTTTATAGAACTACTCACATTATTAGTTACTTGATTTATGGCTTTATAGAACTACTCACATTATTAGTTACTTGATTTATGGCTTTATAGAACTACTCACATTATTAGTTACTTGATTTATGGCTTTATAGAACTACTCACATTATTAGTTACTTGATTTATGCTTTGGTGGTATAGTGTTGATGGGAGATATGATGTTTGGTAGGTTTGGTAGGGGAGTTTCCTTAATATTTTGTATGTTTGGTGTGGTTTGTGTGTATATAAATAATGAATTATTTGAAAAAATTAATGGAACTCCAGTGCCTTTGGTGAATAAAAGTGTGAAAAAAGTGTAAATAAAATTTGTGGAAGGTGTGATTTGCGTGTTGATTGAAATGGTTGGTGCTGTTTGAAAGATAGGGATGGGTGAGGGTATTTAAATGGGCTTGATTAGTGTATTAATGTAGGTAGTAGTTTTAATTATGTGTTAGCCTAGTTATTGAGTGCTTTGGGGCTTTGAGGGTGTTTTAGGGTTGCTAGGTTTATGTTTTAAAAGAGGTTTCTTTGGATGTTAAGAGTGTTTGGGGGCTATTGTGGAGGCTTTAGGTGGTTGCTGGTTTGGGTGGTGGGAGCATTTGGGTTGGTTAGGACTTATGGGGTTGGAATTGTAGGATTAAGCAGATTATGGTTTGGGGTAAGTAGTCCTAGGTTGGGTTGACGGGTGGTATAGGCAGTTTTGTTGGGTTTCTGTAGTTGAAGTTTACAACGGCGATTTTTCAGGTCGTAGGTTTTGGAGAAAAGCCAAGCAGAAATCATAATGGCCTATTTTGTCCTTCTTTTGGGTGTGGGATTTGTTTTGGGGGGTTTGGCAGTGGCATCTAATCCTTCGCCTTATTATGGGGTAGTTGGATTGGTGTTGGGGTCTGTTGTGGGGTGTGGGTGGTTGGTGAGTTTAGGAATGCCGTTTGTGGCTTTGGTGTTATTTATGGTGTATTTAGGTGGGATATTAGTGGTTTTTGTTTATTCGGTGTGTCTGGCGGCGGACCCCTTTCCGGAAACTTGGGGAGATTGGCGAGTTTTGGGGTATGGGGCAGGGATAGTTTTGGTACTTGTTGTGGGAGTAGTCGCCTGGGGAGTTGAGTGTTGAAAGGTTGGGGTGATTACTGTTGATAATGAGGGTGTTTTTATGGATCGGCTGGATTTTAGTGGGGTTGCTGTGTTCTACTCGTGGGGGGCCGGAATGTTCTTGGCGGCCGGGTGGGGGTTGTTGTTGACGTTGTTTGTTGTGCTGGAGCTTGTGCGGGGGTTGTCTTGTGGGGCGATTCGGGCGGTTTAGAGGGGATCAGAGAATAGTTTAATGTAGAATGCCAGCTTTGGGAGTTGGTGATAGAGGTTTAAGTCCTTTTTCTCTGAGGTTTGTTCATAGGTACTGCTTGGGGGTTTGTGAGCCGTTCAGGTTGGGTTTGTGGAAAGAATGATGAATAACACGATAAAATAATAGATGATAAAAAGTTAATTTATTAATGGAACTCCAGTGCCGTCGATGAATAAAAATGTAAAAAAGTGTAAAAATGTAGGAAAAATGTAAAGAAAATGTGAAAAAAATGTAAAAAAAAATGTAAAAAAAATGAAAAAAAATGAAAAAAAAATGAAAAAAAAATGAAAAAAAATGAAAAAAAAATGAAAAAAAAATGAAAAAAAAATGAAAAAAAATGAAAAAAAATGGAAAAAAAAGGGAAAAAAAAATGAAAAAAAAGGGAAAAAAAATGAAAAAAAATGGAAAAAAAATGAAAAAAAATGGAAAAAATGAAAAAAATGATTCATGAAAGCATACGATTGTGTATAAGCTGAAATATGCCTAGTGTTGTTTGAAAATAAATGGAAAAGGAACCAATAGAATAACATGTCCAACAAGCATTCACCAAATAGCAGCTATAAGTAAGTCTGTGGACACACCAAACCAAATGCTCTGATAGGTCCATTAAGATGTACCCACCCATTCCATAGGACTCAAACCGTATCATTAAGCATCACCTGAGCTCGAGAAACAGCCCGGGGGCCAAATGCTCCTGACCAGTGCATCAATGCCAGATAACAATTTGAGTCGCGCGCCAACCATATCATTGAGTAGCTCCTGAAGTAGGTAGAAACCGCCCGAGGACCATTAAGCCCACGTYTTAGACCAAGCGCTCATGAACACATATGTGAGGGCCACCTGTGAGGTTACCCAGAAAAAAAAAGGGAACCAATAGAGAAAAACCACTTGAGTGATCCGGTTCAAGCGGCCAAGTAATACCTGAAATAGCTTAGTATCTCTGAAGGGCAAGATCACGGGATTAAGTAGATCATGGGCCTGAAGTAGGAACCAGAGGCACAAAAGAGCAAGTAGTGCTAGGGGTTTAGGGGGAAAGAATGGTCCTGAAGCTGGTAATGTAGGATCCGACATGCACCGGGTGACCCGAAATATCTGGGACAGACCGATTAATAGATAACCTGGCCGCTCTTGATGGGAGGACAAGCATAAATGGAAAGGCATAGTTAAAGGAAGAGATCATGCAGAGTCCATGGGGGCGATAGCCGCAGTCCCACTGATCCGTAGTGAATACTCGTGTAGAAGGATGGATTTATGTACAGAGACCCCACCTTTGGCATGGGCTTAGGCCGAGAGTATAGTTTGAATGGTCCGAGATTACATGGAGTGCAACGTGCCCCTGAATGTATAGATGTACTAGATAAATGTATGCCCGTATTACATATATATGAATATAGTACATACATTAATATGTATTACCCATGAATGATGCATAGTATGGGGCATATAGATTAATGTACAATAATACATAGTGGGGGGGGAGGGGGGGGGCAATTAGTGGAGTTTGCTAGGGGAGTTTTTAGTTAATGAGTGGCAATAATGGCCCTTGCGGGCCGGGAACTCTAAGAAGGGAGTAGCCTTCAGTCTTTGGTTTACAAGACCAATGTTTTTTATAAACTATTAGAGTATTTAGTGGTTGAGGAGTTTATTTTCTAGGGCTCCAGTTAGAGGGAAGAGAGCTAGGAGAATAAGGAAGTAGGTAAGGGAGGCTAATTGGCCGATGATAATGAAGGGATGTTCTACTGGTTGGCTGCCGATTCATGTAAGGATGAGGAGATTGGCGATTAGGGTTCAGAATAGGAGTTGGGATAGTGGTCGAAAGGTCATTGTGCGTTGTTTGGACTTATGGAGGAAGGGGATTAGGAATAGGATTAGTACGGAGGTGGCTAGGGCTAGTACTCCTCCTAGTTTGTTTGGGATTGAGCGTAGGATGGCGTACGCAAATAGGAAGTATCATTCTGGCTTGATGTGTGGGGGTGTGGCTAAGGGGTTTGCTGGGGTGAAGTTTTCTGGGTCTCCAAGGAGGTTGGGTGAGAATAGGGCTAAGGTTGTTAGTGGAAGTAGTATTAGTACGAATCCTAGGATGTCTTTTAGGGAGAAGTATGGGTGGAACGGGATTTTATCACAGTTTGAGATAATGCCTAAGGGGTTATTTGATCCAGATTCATGGAGGAAGGTGAGGTGAATTATAGTGAGGCCTGCGATTAAGAATGGAAGTAGGAAGTGTAGGGCAAAGAACCGGGTGAGGGTTGGGTTGTCTACTGAGAATCCCCCTCAAGCCCATTCTACGATAGTTTGTCCAATGTAGGGGATAGCTGAGAATAGGTTAGTGATGACGGTAGCCCCTCAGAAGGATATTTGGCCTCATGGCAGGACATAGCCTACGAAGGCAGTTGCTATGAGGGTTAGTAGTAGAATGATGCCTGTATTTCAAGTTTCTTTGTATAGGTAGGAGCCGTAATAAATTCCTCGGCCAATGTGTAGGTAGATGCAGATGAAGAAGAATGATGCTCCGTTAGCATGTAGGTTTCGGATTAGTCAGCCGTACTGTACGTTTCGGCATGTGTGGGCTACAGATGAGAAGGCTAAGGTGGTGTCCGCGGTGTAGTGTGTTGCTAGTAGGAGGCCAGTTAGGATTTGTGTTAGTAGGCAGAGGCCTAGAAGAGATCCAAAGTTTCATCAGATGGAGATGTTTGGGGGAGTAGGCAGGTCAATTAAAGAGTTGTTGATTATTTTGAGAAGAGGGTGAGATTTTCGGGGATTTGGGGCCATTGGTTGATGGTTAATGTGTTAGTAGGAGGATGATGAGGGTTGATAGGGCGAAGGTTCCCAGGTAGGTTTTGAGTAGTCCGGTGTGTAGGGGGGTTGACGTTTTGGTTGCTGTAAGTTGGAGGTCGGCGAGTCCCTCAGGGCCTATTTTCTTGTATCAGGATAAGTCGATTAGGTGGGAGGCAATTTTTTGTCCGCTGTTTAGGAGGGCTAGGGAGCTGAGGCGGTGTGTTAGGGGGTTGAAGTATCCTAATATGGAGGAGAAGTTTAGGTATGTGGTTTGTTTTGGCTGGGTTAGGGTATGTGTTATGTTTGAGAGTTCTAGGGCTAAGATGATACCTAGGATTGTGACGGTGATTGCGGCGGTTTTTGTAAGGGTGGATATGGTTATTGGGGGTGTTTTTGTGGGAGGGATGTAGGATGTGATGAGTAGGCCGGCTATGATGCTGCCTAGGGCAAGTCGGGTGATTGGGTTAATGAGTGTTGGGGTGTTTTCGTTTATAGGGGTGATTGTAATTATACGAGGGAATCCTGTTTGGACTAGTAAGGTCATACGTAGGCTGTATGCTGCTGTAAATGATGTTGCTAGGAGTGTCAGGAGGAGGGCCCAGGCGTTTAAGTAGGAGGTGTTTAGGCTTTCGATGATTGGGTCTTTTGAGTAGAATCCTGCTAAGAAAGGTGTCCCTATTAGGGCTAGATTTCCGATGGTTAGGCAGGTGGTAGTTGTTGGGAGTGTTTTTTGGAGGCTTCCTATTTTTCGGATGTCTTGTTCTCCGTTAAGGGCGTGGATAATTGACCCTGAGCAGAGGAATAGCATGGCTTTGAAGAAGGCGTGTGTAGAAATATGGAAGAAGGCTAGTTGGGGAAGGTTTAGTCCGATAGTAACTATTATTAATCCGAGTTGACTGGATGTGGAGAAGGCAATGATTTTTTTAATGTCATTTTGTGTGAGGGCGCAGATAGCGGCAAATAGTGTGGATAAAGCTCCTAGGCAGAGGCATAGGGTGAGGGCGGTTTGGTTAGAGGAGAGTAGGGGATGAGTGCGGATGAGTAGGAAGATTCCGGCTACTACTATAGTGCTGGAGTGGAGTAGGGCGGAGACTGGAGTTGGGCCTTCTATGGCAGCGGGGAGTCATGGGTGAAGGCCAAATTGGGCGGATTTTCCTGTGGCTGCTAGGATGAGGCCTAGGAGGGGGAGAGTCGGGGTTTGGTTGGGGGAGAGGGCTTGTTGGACTTCTCAGGTGTTTGCTGTTGAGGCTAGGTATGCTATGCTTAGAATAAGGCCGATGTCCCCGACTCGGTTGTAAAGTACAGCTTGTAGAGCAGCTGTGTTGGCTTCTGCACGACCTTGTCATCAGCCAATTAGTAGGAAGGATATGATTCCAACCCCTTCTCAGCCGATGAATAGGAGGAATATGTTGTTGGCGATTGTTAGGGTGAGTATGGCGATTAGGAATATTAGGAGGAGGGAGAAGAATTTTGTGATGTGTGGTTCTGATGCTATATATCATGAGGTGAATTGGAGAATTGATCATGTTACAAATAGAGCGATGGGGAAGAATATTATGGAGTACTGGTCGATTTTAAAGCTAAGGGGGATTTTGAAGTTTATGATGAATTTTCATTCTCAGTGGGAGATAATACTTTCTGATCCTGAGTACATGAAGAGGGATATTGGTACTAGGCTAGTTAGGAAAGCAGTTTTGATGGTATGTGTAATAGAAGTGGGGGAGGGTGGGGAGGTAGTTGGGAGAAGCGGGAGGATAAGTGGTGTGAGAATGATTGATAATGTAAGGAGTATGAAGGTGTTGAGGAGTAGGGTTGTTTCCACTACTTTTACTTGGATTTGCACCAAGATGGGTGGTTCCTAAGACCAGTGGATTACTGTTATCCTTTAAAAGTTGAGGGGACTGAGGTTTTAGACTCAGATGCAAGAGTTAGCAGTTCTTGCTGGTTGAACTTCCCCTCGGCAGGTAAGAAGGGTCTAACTTCTATTTTTAGGATCACAGCCTAATGTTTGGGTTAAAACTATATCTGCCATAGGGGTATTCCTGAGATTATTTCTGGTTTGAGGATTAGGAGTAATAGAGGGGTGATGTGGAGAGTTATTAGGAGATGTTCTCGTGTGCTTGAGTTTTGTAGTGAGGTGATATGGGTTGGTAGTGTCCCTCGTTGGGTTATTAGTAGTATGAATAGGGTGTATGAGGCAGTTAGTAGAGTTGCGGTTCCTGTCAGGAGGATGGTGGGGGTAGATCAGTTGAATAGTGCGACTATGATGGTTAGTTCTGCCATTAGGTTAGTGGTTGGTGGTAGAGCTATATTTGTGAGGTTGGCTAATAGTCATCAGATGGCTATGAGTGGTAGGAGGGGTTGTAGGCCTCGTGTTAGGAGGAGGATTCGGCTGTGAGTGCGTTCATAGGTTGTGTTTGCTAGGCAGAATAGTATTGAGGAGGTAAGGCCGTGGGAGATCATTAGGATTATTGCCCCTGAGAATGATCAGTGGGTTTGGAGGATGCTTGCGGCGATGACTAAGCCTATATGGCTTACAGAGGAGTAGGCGATGAGGGATTTTAGGTCGGTTTGGCGTAAACAAATTGAACTTGTCATTAGGGCACCTCAAAGAGCCAGGGTAAGGAAGGGGTAGTGTAGGTGAGGAGAGAGGGGGCCGATTAGGAGGGTGAGGCGTATGATGCCATAGCCGCCTAGTTTTAGGAGAAGGGCAGCGAGTAGCATAGATCCTGCAATTGGTGCCTCTACGTGGGCTTTGGGAAGTCATAGATGAAGGCCGTATAGTGGGGCTTTTACTATGAATGCTATTAGTAGGGCTAAGCTTAGTAGAAGGTCGGTCCAGGAGTTGGTGAGTGGAGGGTGGGATAGCTTTAGTATTGTAAGATGTAGGGTGCCGGTATGTGTGTGGAGGTAGAGGATCGTGACTAGAAGTGGCAGGGAGCTGATAAGAGTGTAGAATAGAAGGTAAATGCCTGCGCTTAGGCGTTCTGGTTGACTTCCTCAGCGGGTAATTAGGATTAGGGTGGGAATTAGGGTTGCTTCGAATGTGATGTAGAAAAGTATTAGTTCGGAGGCTGAGAATGCTAGGAGGAGGAGGGGTTGTACTGCGATTAGGGTGGTGATAAAGATTCGTTTACGAATTAATGGTTCATGTTGTAGGTGATTTTGGCTTGCTAGGATTATAAGAGGTAGTAGCCAGCAGGATAAGACTAGTAGGGGGGCTGAGATTTGATCGATGTTTGTTCATTGAGTGAGGGTTTTGTGGGGGTAATATGTGGGGAGTAGTCAGTGGAGGCTGATAGTGGCGATTAGGAGGCTGTGGGAGGTGGTGTTGGTTCATAGGAGTTTTTGGGGGGATAGAAGGGCTGTAGGTAGGAGTATAATTGTTGGGAGGAGGATTTTTAGCATTGTAAGAGGTTTAGATTATGTAGGTGGTCAGATCCGTGGGTTCGTGTGGAGGCGACTAGTAGGGCTAGGCCAGTGCCTGCTTCGCAGGCTGAGAATGTGAGTATGAATACAGGGGCTAGGGCAATGGATGTTGTCTGGGTTTCAACGGGTCAGATTGACAGGGCGAGGTACATGGATAGTATTATGCTCTCTAGACATAGCAGGGCAGAGATCAGGTGGGTGCGATGAAAGGCCAGTCCTAGACAGCTTAGGGTGAAGGAGGAGTAGAAGCTTAGGTGAAGGAGTGACATGGAGAGAGGCATAGGGTCGATCTATGATTTGTTGAGTCGAAATCAACTGTCTTGGTTAGACTACCTTTCTGGGGCTATTCGGCTCATTCTAGTCCCCCTTGGAGTCATTCGTAGATTAATCCTAGTGTGAGGAGGGAAATGATGATGAAAGCTCAGGCTAGAGTGGTTATGGGTGATTGAAGTTGAGTGGCTCATGGTAGCGGTAGTAGAAGTGCGATTTCTAGGTCGAATAGTAAGAATAAGATGGCTACGAGGAAGAATCGGATTGAGAATGGTAGTCGAGCAGATCCTAGGGGGTCGAAGCCGCATTCGTAGGGTGATAGTTTTTCTGAGTCGGGGTTTGTTTGAGCGATTCAGAGATTTAATGTAATTAGGATAGTGCTTAGGGTAAGAGATAGTGTAAGTATGAAGGTGATTATGTTGATTGCTCTTCTCTGGGGTTACACCAGATTTTATAGATTGGAAGTCAATTGTAATTAGTATACTAGAAGAGCAGGATCCTCATCAGTAAATGGTTATATAGAGGAATAGTCAGATAACGTCTACAAAGTGTCAATATCAGGCAGCTGCCTCGAATCCAAAGTGGTGATTGGATGTGAAGTGAAAGTTGATTAGGCGTAGGAGGCAGACTGATAGGAAAGAGGATCCGATGATCACGTGCAGTCCGTGGAAGCCTGTAGCGACGAAGAAGGTTGAGCCATAGACACCGTCGGCGATTGAAAATGGTGCTTCGTAGTATTCTGTTGCTTGTAGGGCTGTGAAGTAGAAGCCTAGGAGGATTGTTAGGGTAAGTGCGTGGGTTGCTTGTTTTCGGTTGCTCTCTATGATGGAGTGGTGTGCTCATGTCACAGTGACGCCTGAGGCTAGGAGGATTGCTGTATTTAGTAGAGGTACTTCTAGGGGGTTGAGAGGGTTGATCCCTGTTGGAGGTCATTGGCCGCCTAGTTCTGGGGTGGGGGCTAGGCTGGAGTGAAAGAATGCCCAGAAGAAGCCAAGGAAGAAGAATGCTTCGGATGTGATGAATAGGATTATTCCGTATCGTAAACCTTTTTGGACGGTAGGGGTGTGATGGCCTTGGAATGTACTTTCTCGTACAATGTCCCGTCATCATTGTAGTATGACTAGGATTATGGAGAGTAGGCCTAGGGAGAGAAGTTGAGAGGAATTGTAGTGGAATCATATGATAAGTCCTGAGGTAGTAAGCAGGGCGGCTGCTGCGCCGAAGATGGGCCAGGGGCTGGGGTCTACTATGTGGTAGGAGTGTGCTTGGTGGGCCATTAGATGTTTTCTTGTAAGTATAGGCTTAGGAGGAGGACGAAAACGTAGGCTTGGATTATGGCTACTGCGATTTCTAGGATAGTTAGTAGTAGTAGGATTATTATGGTTAGAGTAGATACTGTTGGGAGGATTGGGAGTAGTGCGGTAGTGGCAGTGGAGATGAGTTGGATCAGTAGGTGGCCTGCTGTTAGGTTGGCTGTAAGGCGCACGCCTAGGGCTAGGGGTCGAATGAGTAAGCTGGCGGTTTCAATTAGGATTAGGGCGGGGATTAGTGGTGTAGGGGTTCCTTCAGGTAGGAGGTGACCTAGGGATGTTGTGGGTTGGTTTCGTAGACCTGTGAGGAGGGTGGCTAGTCAGAGGGGAAAAGCAAGGGCTATGTTTATTGATAGTTGGGTAGTTGGGGTGAATGTATATGGTAGTAGTCCTAGTAAATTAATTATAAGTAGTAATGTTATCAGTGATGTTAGGATTAGGGCTCATTTATGCCCTCCTTTGTTTAGGGGTAGTATTAGTTGTTTTGTTACCAGGTGGGTGAATCATAGTTGGAGGGCGGAGAGGCGGTTGGTGATTCATCGGTTAGTGGGGGATGGGAGTAGTAGGGTGGGGAATAGTATTGAGATTAGGATAAGTGGAATGCCTAGGAGGTGGGGGCTGGTAAATTGGTCGAAGAAGCTTAAGTTCATGGTCAGTTTCAGGAGGGGGTGGGGGTAGGTATAGTAGGCTTGCTAGAGGGAATGTTAGAGGAAATAAAGGGTAGGAGTTTAGGTTGAATGATTAGTGTGAAGGTTAGTCATGATAATACTAGGATAAGGAATCATGGGGCTGGGTTGAGTTGTGGCATACCATTAAGGAGGGGTGGAGGTCCTCTTTCTCTAGCTTAAAAGGCTAGTGCTGTTCCATAGCTTCTTAATGATTAGGAGGATATGAGAGAGGATCAGTGTTCGAAGTGAGTTAGGGGGGTTGATTCTACTACGATTGGTATGTAGCTGTGATTGGCTCCACAGATCTCTGAACATTGGCCGTAGAAGATTCCAGGCCGAGTGGTAATGAATGATGTTTGGTTTAGTCGTCCTGGGATTGCATCGGTTTTTACACCTAGTGCAGGGACTGCTCAAGCATGAAGTACGTCGTTAGCTGTAACGATAATGCGGATAGGAGATTCTATAGGGATGATTACGCGGTGGTCAACTTCTAGCAGTCGAAAGTGCCCTAGTGGAAGGTCTGTTGTTGGGATTATGTAAGAGTCGAATGTTAGGTCTTTGAAGTCTGTGTACTCGTAGGTTCAGTATCATTGGTGGCCGATGGCTTTTAGTGTCAAGTCTGGTTCGTTGATTTCATCTATTATATATAGGATTTGTAGGGATGGGAGAGCTAGTATGATGAGGACAACTGCTGGCAGGATTGTTCAAATTAGTTCAATCTCTTGGGCGTCTACAGTGTTTGAGGAGAGTTTTTCTATTAGTATGAGTGCTAGAAGGTATAGGACTAAGCTGCAAATTGCCAGTGCAACTATTAGAGCATGGTCGTGGAATTCAACTAGTTCTTCTATGATAGGAGATGAGGCGTCTTGGAAGCCGAGTTGGGAGGGGTTGGCCATTGGGGTGTACAGGGTTTTCACCTGTAACTTAGCCTTGACAAGGATATGTAATTGTTTTACTAACATCCCGTGGGAAGAAAGAAGCATAGATGGGTAGATGCGGCTGGCTTGAAACCAGTGTACGGGGGTTCGATTCCTTCCTTTCTTGTACTTGGACGAAGGCTGGTTCTTCAAAGGTGTGATATGGGGGTGGGCAGCCGTGGATTCATTCGACATTTGTTGTGGTAAGTTCTGGTTGTAGGACTTTTCGTTTTGAGGCAAAGGCTTCTCAGATGATGAATATTAATATGATTACGGCTGTCATTGAGATTAGGGAGCCGATAGAGGATATGGTGTTTCATAGGGTGTAGGCGTCTGGGTAGTCTGAATATCGTCGGGGCATTCCGGCGAGGCCTAGGAAGTGCTGTGGGAAGAAAGTTAGGTTTACTCCTGTAAATATGACTCCAAAATGGGCTTTGGCTCATGAGGGATGGAGGGTGAACCCGGTTAGTAGGGGGAATCAGTGGGTAAATCCTGCTAGGATGGCGAAAACAGCTCCTATTGAGAGAACGTAGTGGAAGTGGGCAACTACATAGTAGGTGTCGTGCAGGGCGATGTCTAGTGAGGAATTTGCTAGGACAATTCCTGTTAAACCTCCGATGGTGAAGAGGAAGATGAAGCCAAGGGCTCATAGTATTGGAGGGTCTCACTTGATGGTTCCTCCGTGAAGTGTTGCTAATCAGCTGAAGACTTTAATGCCGGTTGGGATAGCGATGATTATAGTGGCGGATGTAAAATATGCTCGGGTGTCTACGTCCATCCCTACTGTAAACATATGGTGGGCTCATACGATGAAGCCTAGGAATCCAATTGACAATATGGCTCATACTATTCCTATGTAGCCGAATGGCTCTTTTTTGCCTGCATAGTATGTTACCACGTGGGAGATAATCCCAAAACCAGGTAGAATTAGGATGTAGACTTCTGGGTGCCCGAAGAATCAGAAGAGGTGTTGGTATAGGATAGGATCACCTCCGCCTGCGGGGTCGAAGAAGGTTGTGTTAAGGTTTCGGTCTGTTAGTAGTATGGTGATGCCAGCGGCTAGGACTGGGAGTGAGAGTAATAGTAGGACGGCAGTAATGAGGACAGATCATACGAATAGGGGGGTTTGGTATTGGGAGAGGGCTGGGGGTTTTATGTTGATAGCGGTTGTGATGAAATTGATTGCCCCTAGGATGGATGAGATTCCAGCTAGGTGCAAAGAGAAGATGGCTAAGTCTACTGAGGCTCCGGCGTGAGCTATGTTGCCGGCTAGGGGAGGGTAGACGGTTCATCCGGTACCAGCTCCTGCTTCTACTGTTGAGGAGGCTAGTAGGAGAAGGAAGGATGGGGGGAGCAGTCAGAAACTCATGTTGTTTATGCGTGGGAAGGCCATATCAGGAGCACCAATTATGAGTGGAACAAGTCAGTTTCCGAATCCTCCAATCATAATTGGTATAACTATAAAGAAAATTATTACGAAGGCATGTGCGGTGACAACTACATTGTAGATTTGGTCGTCGCCTAGGAGTGTACCTGGTTGACCAAGTTCTGCACGGATAAGTAGGCTGAGAGCAGTGCCGACTATACCAGCTCAGGCACCGAAGATTAGGTATAGGGTGCCGATATCTTTGTGGTTGGTTGAGAATAGTCATCGGTTGATAAATGTCACAGGTAAGATGGCTGAGTGTTTAAGCGTTAGGCTGTAGTCCTTTTCACAGGGGTTTAATTCCCTTTCTTATCGACCCTGTGGTGAAGTTCATGTTGAGTTGCAAGCTCATTGATGTACATTAAGAATGTACCGGGGTCTGTTAGGTAGAAGCTCGCTGGTTGGGGCACCTAGCTGTTAACTAGGGTTTCATGGGATCAAGGCCCATCTGCCTAGGTAAGGTCCTAGCTTAATTAAAGTGTCTGAGTTGCATTTAGAGGATGCAGGGTAGTGTCCTGCGGATCTTAGCAGAAACTAAGAGGGTTTAACTCTTATTTAAGGCTTTGAAGGCCTTCGGTTTGGTAGTTATCCTAAGTTTCTCTAGGTAGTAGTTAGGATTAGGGGGGAGAGTGGTAAGATTAAAGTAGATAGGGTGGCAAGGATAGCGGCTATAGTACTTGTTGGTGTGGTGAAGTGTCAGTGTTTTATGTGGTTTGTGGAGTTGGGGGGCAATGTGATTGTTGAATGGTAGGCGAGGCGAAGGTAGAAGAATAGTCCTAGTAGGGAGAGAGTGGCGAGGATTGTGGCTGTTGTGGCTATTTCTTGTTTGGTTAGTTCTTGAATGATTAGTCATTTGGGTAGGAAGCCTGTTAGTGGGGGAAGTCCTGCTAGGGAGAGTAGGACTAGCATGAGGGTTGCGTTTAGTGTGGGGGATTTTGTTCAGGATGTTATTAATGTTGTTAGTTTTAGGGTTTTGGTTGAGTTAATGGTGAGGAATACAGTGGTTGTTATTAGGATATATAGATAGAAGGTTAGAAGGGCAAGCTTGGGGTTGTAGATGATTACTCCAGTTATTCACCCTAAGTGGGCGATGGATGAAAAGGCTAGAATTTTTCGGAGTTGGGTTTGATTTAGGCCTATCCATCCTCCAAGAGCTACGGAGGCGATGGCTAAGGTGGTTAGTAGGATAGGGTTGAGTGAGTGGGTAGTTAGGAAGAGTAGAATAGTTGGAGGGAATTTTATTATTGTGGAAAGGAGCAGGGCTGTAGTTAAGGGCGAGCCTTGCAGTACTTCTGGGAATCAGAAGTGGAATGGCACTAGTCCAAGTTTTATTGCAATTGCCACTGTTAGGAGTAAAGAGGAGGTGGGGTTAGTTAGTTGAGTGATATCTCACTGGCCTGTAGATCATGCGTTTGTTATACTTGAGAATAGGAGGAGCGCAGAGGCTGTTGCTTGTACTAGGAAGTATTTAATTGTAGCTTCGACGGCTCGAGGGTGGTGTGATTTTGAGATGAATGGGATGATGGCAAGGGTGTTGAGTTCTAGTCCGGCTCAGGCTATTATTCAGTGGGTGCTCGAGATTGTGAGGGTTGTGCCTAGAATTAGGCTTAGGGAGGAGATTAGTTTTGTATGGGGGTTCATTAGCAGAGGAAGGGGTTAAACCATCATTTTCGGGGTATGGGCCCGATAGCTTTGTTAGCTGACCCTGCTAGGAAATAATATAAAGGAAGTATGGAGGGTTTTGGTCTCTTCTGTGTAGGTTCGATTCCTACTTTTCTAAGGTTTTAGGTCTTAAGGAAATGAGAGGATTAGTGTACCTCTATGTTCACTTTATCATAGTGACCCTTTGCATTCAGGCACATTTCCTTAAGCAAGGGGGCAGTCCTGCGTAGGAGGTTGGTATGCTAATGTGCCAGAGACAAAGTGCTAGTGTTAAGGGGAGGAAGTTTTTTCAGAGGAGGTGCATGAGTTGGTCGTAGCGGAAGCGTGGATAAGAGGCGCGGATTCATAGGAAACCAGAGGAGAGAAGTAGGATCTTTGTTGCCAGGACTATTGTGAATAGTTGTGGGGGTAGGTTTAGCGAGCTTGGGTTTAAGAATAGGATTGTGGTTAGGGTGTTTATTAGTATGATGTTTGCGTATTCGGCTAGGAAGAATAGGGCAAATGGCCCTGCTGCATACTCTACATTAAAACCTGAGACTAGTTCGGACTCTCCTTCTGTGAGGTCGAAGGGGGCTCGGTTTGTTTCGGCTAGGGTGGAGATGTATCATATTATTGTGAGAGGCCAAGAGGAGAAGATTAGGTAGAGAGGTTCTTGGGTAGTAGTAAGTGTATGTAGGGCATAATTGCCGCTTAGGAGGATTACGGACAGTAGGATGATGGCCAGTGTGACTTCGTAGGAGATAGTCTGTGCCACTGCTCGGAGAGCCCCAATTAGTGCATATTTTGAGTTGGAGGCTCATCCGGATCATAGGATTGAGTATACTGCCAGGCTTGATATGGCCAGGAGGAATAGTAGTCCTAGATTTAAGTCAGCGAGGGAGAAGGGGAGGGGGAGAGGGATTCAAATAGTTAGTGCTAGGAGGAGAGCTAGTATGGGGGTTGCAGTGAAGAGAAGGGGGGAGGAGGTAGATGGGCGGATGGGTTCTTTGATAAATAGTTTTACGCCGTCGGCTACTGGCTGTAGTAGTCCGAAGGGTCCTACGATATTTGGGCCTTTTCGAGCCTGTATGTAACTTAGGACTTTTCGTTCTACTAGTGTAAGGAAGGCTACTGCGATTAAAATTGGAATTGCGTAGGATAGGGCTATAGCGAGGTAAGCTAAGGCGGATGGCTTGGTCATAGAGGGTGGGGCTAGGGAGAGGATTTGAACCTCTGGGTAAAGGGCTTAAGCCTTTTGCATTTGCCGGGCTCTGCCACGCTAGCGGCCCTTTTTTAGGGCTTAGGATTCATGTGGGGGTTCCTTTTATAATTTAGTTGGGGTCACTATTTGGGGAGAAGGCGTGCTTGTGGTATTGGCCTTACTTTCCCGGTCCTTTCGTACTGGGGGAAGTATTACATAGATAGAAACCGACCTGGATTGCTCCGGTCTGAACTCAGATCACGTAGGACTGTTAATCGTTGAACAAACGAACCCTTAATAGCTGCTGCACCATTAGGATGTCCTGATCCAACATCGAGGTCGTAAACCTCTCCGTCGATAGGGGCTCTTAGGAGAGATTGCGCTGTTATCCCTGGGGTAGCTTGGTCCATTGGTCAATGTTTATTGGGTCTGGTTACTATTAGTACGTTGAGAGGTTACTCTTGGTTAAGGGGTATAGCCTTGTTTTTGGAGGTTTTTCTTTTCTCCAAGGTCGCCCCAACCGAAAAATGCAGGCCAGTAGTTTAGGTGTTTGGTTGTGGTCCTGGTAGGTGTGTATTTATATGTGGTGGCTGCTGATTTTTAAGTTCCACAGGGTCTTCTCGTCTTATGTGCCTATTCCTGCTTTTGCACAGGAAGATCAATTTCACTGACCATCTGTAAGAGACAGTTAAGGCCTCGTTTAGCCATTCATACTAGTCCCGATTTATGGGACAATTGATTGCGCTACCTTCGCACGGTTAGGATACCGCGGCCGTTGAACTGGTGGTCACTGGGCAGGCATCACCTTCAATACTTGGTTTGCTGAAGGCTATGTTTTTGGTAAACAGTCGGGTCTTAGGCTTGCCTAGTTCCTTTTACAGAGTTTGGTCTTTCTAGTGGGCGCTCCTGAGTTGGGGTAACAGGGTGGTTTTAATGTTTGGGCTTGTTGGGATTATAGCATTAATTAAGTACTGTTAATAATGTAGTGATGTAAGTTTGCGCTTGAGAGGTGGATGATCCTAGTTACTCATTCTAGCATTAATTCTCCTATTATGATAGGTTAGCCTGTTAGTGGGGAGGGAGTCGTATTGTTTATATATTTTTGGGGAGGGAGCTTTGACGCACTCTTTGTTGGTGGCTGCTTAAAGGCCAACAGGCTAGGGAAAATGTGGTATATTATCCGCTGTAAGAGGTTGTATCCTTGTTTTAAAGGAGCTGTTCCTCCTTTAAATTACTCTTAATTCGCTACGTGCGAGGGTTGGTTAGGGTCCTTGGAGGGGAATTAAGGGTGAACTTAGATTCGTTTTACAGGCAACCAGCTATCACCCAGCTCGGTTGGCTTTTCACCTCTACTAGTAGGTCGTCCCACTCTTTTGCTACAGAGACGGGTTCGCTCATGGGTAGCTGCCTACAAGTAGCTCGCTTGGGTTTCGGGAGGGCAAGCTTAAATTCGTTTTGCTGGGTTATTCTTGCTAGACCATGATGCAAGAGGTACAAGGGCTTATCTTTGCTATGTGTTGCTTGGGGTTTCATTACTATTTCATCTTTCCCTTACGGTACGGAATCTCTATTGCGCTGGAGGAGCTTTTCTATCGCCTATACTAAGCTAAAGAGAATGTTTTAGTTTGTGGGTGGAGGTGATTTTTAGTTAATAGATAAATGACTGGTTAGGCTAGAGTTTGGCTTCAGGACGACCTAGAAGTGGTAGGTATCTTTCAGGTGTAAGCTGAGTGCTTTGTATTATAGCTACGCCCTGATATTCTAAGTGCACCTTCCGGTACACTTACCTTGTTACGACTTACCTCATCTTTGGCATATTAAGTTATTAGTTATGGGAGTTATAGCCTACGAGGAGGGTGACGGGCGGTATGTACGTGCCTCAGGGCCAGCTTAAATAGGGCTTTATTATCCTAATTTACTGCTAAATCCGCCTTCTGGGGGTTATTTCATACCCCCTTCCGTATAGATTTTCTATCTTAGAAAATGTAGCCCATTTCTTCCACTTCGTGAGCTATACCTTGACCTGTCTTTTTAGCGGGTGCAGCTATTGAGCCCACTATTAGGCTTTCAGAGGAGGTGAGCTGGCGACGGCGGTATGTAGGCTGTTTGGGCAAGGAGTGGCGGGGTGTAGCGTGGGTTATCGATTACAGAACAGGCTCCTCTAGGTGGGTTTGGGGCACCGCCAAGTCCTTAGAGTTTTAAGCGTTTGTGCTCGTAGTTCTCAGGCGAATACTTTGGTAGGGTAAGTATTAAGATTTAGGGCCAGGCATAGTGGGGTATCTAATCCCAGTTTGAGCCCTGGCTTTCGCGGGGCTTAGTCAGTCAATGGGAGCTAGGGTCGTTTTGGGGGGCGGCTTTAGGCGCATCTTAGGCTTATGACAGCTTAGTTGCGATTTAACCCTAGGTGCTTGGATAGTAAGTACCCGCTCTTTACGCCGTATACTGTTAGCTTGGGTCTCTTGTATGGCCGCGGTGGCTGGCACAAGATTTACCAACCCTGAAATGTGCTATAACTAAGTCAAGTTTACACTTATTGCTTAATGTTAATTACTGCTGAGTACCCGTGGGGGTGTGGCTGGGCAAGGCGTCTTGGGCTACAGCTGAGTGGGTGTGCCTGATGCCAGCTCCTGTCATCTTAGTAAGAGATTAAGGGCATTTACACTGGAGTGCGGATACTTGCATGTATATATCTAGCACGAGTTAACAGTAAGGTTAGGACTAAGTCTTTTGTCCATGGGCGACGTGTAGTGGCCATCTTGGCATCTTCAGTGCCATGCTTTGCTATAAGCTACGGGGAC